TATATGCTGTGTAGTATCAACTATTTCCACAGAAGGTGGTGGGATGATATCTTGAGCAGTTACGTATCTAGGACCCCTGACGCAAATGGATGCGTCACGAGTTCCATACAGATGACTTCTCAATACAATTTCTTTCAAATTCATTAAAATTGCATGTACTGATTCTTCAATACCGACTATCGTAGAATATTCATGTGGTACCTTTTCAGATTTTGCACGTGTAATACATGTTCCTTCTATTTCTCCAAGTAAAGCCCTTCGCATTGCGATACCTATCGTATCTGCTTGGCCTTTCATAAGCGGGGCCAAAATGAAACGGCCATAATAAAGACGCTTACTGTCTGTTCTTGATTCAACACACTTCCACTGTAGTGTCCGAGTGGATACTGCTACTTCCTCTCGAACCATAATAATATTATTCTTTTTTCAGATCATTGAATCATTTATTTCTCTTGAAATCCGTTCAATTCTTATTTCTACACACGTCTTTTTTTAGGAGGTCTACATCCATTATGTGGCATAGGGGTTACGTCACGTACGAAACTTAATAGTATACCACTTCTACGAATAGCTCGTAATGCTGCATCTCTTCCGAGACCAGGACCCTTTATCATGACTTCTGCTCGTTGCATACCCTGATCCACTACTGTACGAATAGCATTTCCTGCTGCGGTTTGAGCAGCAAATGGTGTCCCTCTTCTTGTGCCTCTGAATCCACAAGTACCAGCGGAGGACCAAGAAACCACCTGACCTAGTACATCTGTAACAGTCACAATGGTATTGTTGAAACTCGCTTGAACATGAATAACTCCTTTTGGTATTCTACGCCCACTCTTACGTGAACCAATACGCCCATTCCTACGTGAACCAATTCTTGGTATAGGTTTTGTCATATTTTATCATCTCATAAATATGAGTCAGAGATATACGGATATATCCATTTCATATCAAAACAGATCCTTTATTTGTCCATCGGGTCCTTTAGAAAATCCCTTTTTCTTTTTAGAAAGATTACCCTTGTCTCTGTTTATGTCTCGGATTGAAACAAATTACTATAATTCGTCCCCGCCTACGGATCAGTCGACATTTTTCACAAATTTTACGAACAGAGGCCCTTATTTTCATATTTGTTATTCCTTACCTTAATTCCGAATCTACTCCTTGGAAGAAAATAAGTCTCTTGAAATTTTGAACCTCAATTGTATTCCCACGAAAGGAATGTTTAAAAATCCACCTACACCTAATCGTTTGAATCTTTGTTGCGAAGTCTATAAATTATACGTCCCCTGGTTGAATCATAACGACTTACTTCGATTTTTACTCTATCTCCTGGTAGTATCCGTATAAAACTTCGTCGGATCCTCCCCGAAACATAACCTAGAATCAGATCTTCATTATCTAAACGAACCCGGAACATACCATTGGGAAGTGATTCAGTAATTAAACCTTCATGAATCAATTTTTGTTCTTTCATTCCAGGTAACCCCCTTGAAGTATCAACTAATGGAGGAGGAGTGATATTAAACAACCCGTCTTTCCTCTCCTTTTTCACAAATAGGAAGTTACGGATCAACTTCGGATACCAGAAGGATCACCATATATAACACAAAACTTCTCCTCCAATTCCTTCTAGTCGAGCTTCTCGATCTGTCATTATACCTCTAGAAGTAGAAAGAATTACAATCCCCATTCCACCTAAAATCCTAGGAATTCGTTGATAGTTGGAATAGATTCGTAGACCGGGTCGGCTGATACGCTTTAAAATATTTCTATATGTTCCTTTCCTATTTCTTCTATGTCGCAGGGTTGAAACCAAGAAATATTTGTTGTTTTCCCGATGTTTCCTAACGTTTTCAATAAAACCTTCTCGTAGAAGTATTTTAACAACGCTTTCGGTCATATTAGTAGATGCTATTCGAACTGTTCCTTTTTTATCCATGTCGGCATTTCTTATAGAAGTTAATATATCGGCAATAGTGTCCCTACCCATGACGAACTATAATTATTGGTGCCTCCTAATTTTGATATAATCAACATGTTACGTTTTTTTTTATGTGAATTTTTGATTCTTTATTTATGAATTATTAAAAGTATATGCGTGAAACAAAATCTACTAATTGATCCATTTCAGATACCCTACTATATCATGGTCTCATCTACTAGTATTTATAATACCTCAGGAGCTAATGAGACTATTTTAGTGAAATTCAACTGTCTCAATTCTCGAGCGATCGCTCCAAAAACCCGAGTTCCTTTTGGATTTCCTTCTTGATCAATGACAACTGCTGCATTGTCATCATATCGTATTATCATACCGTTGTCACGTCTGAGTTCTTTACATGTACGTACAATTACGGCTCTGATCACTTCTGATCTTTCGAGAGGCATATTGGGCACTGCTTCTTTTATTACAGCAACAATAACGTCACCAATATGAGCATATCGGTGATTACTAGCTCCTATGATTCGAATACACATCAATTCTCGAGCCCCGCTGTTGTCCGCTACATTCAAATGGGTCTGAGGTTGAATCATATCATTTTTTTTTTAATCTGTTTTTTCAATGCAAAGGTCGAAGGAAAAAAGAAAGAAATATTGTCTGTCCAGAAATAAAGAAATCCGCGATTGTTTTTTTCATCATAAATACCCCTTCGGTTCCACATCCCTATCCTGAAATAATGAATTGCGTTCGTATAGGCATTTTGCACGCAGCTATTTTAATAGCTGCTCTGGCTACAGTTTCCGATACTCCGCCCATTTCATAAAGTATTCGACCCGGCTTAACAACAGATACCCAATATTCGGGAGATCCCTTCCCCGAACCCATACGGGTTTCCGTAGGTCTTACTGTAACGGGTTTGTCGGGAAATATACGGACCCATATTTTTCCACCACGGCGCGCATATCGTGTCATTGCTCGTCGCCCTGCTTCTATTTGTCTAGATGTGATCCAAGCGGGTTCAAGTGCCTGAAGAGCATATCTACCGAAACAAATATGATTGCCTCGATAAGATATTCCCTTCATTCTTCCTCTATGTTGTTTACGGAATCTGGTTCTTTTGGGGTTATAGTTGATGGTTGTTTCTCAACCTCATCTCTACTACAGAACCGGACATGAGAGTTTCTTCTCATCCAGCTCCTCGCGAATGAAACGATTCAATAATATTACAGATACACATGTATTTATTGAATAATACACTAAATCATGGGATTTATTGATATTGAATCTGTCACGTAGGAATCTGTATATCTTGTATATATAGCTAGACGTATATTTCTATATATAGAAGATAATGCCTTTGCTTTATTTTTATAACGAATCCTTGACCTTTACCGAATCGGCCAAAATTTTGCAATTCAATAAGGGTTTCGCGGGCGAATATTTACTCTTTCAATATTTGTTTCATTCGTAGGGTCAACCCATGGCCTCTCAGAATAAATCAATTGGTTCCTGGTTGGTTCCGCCATCCCACCCAATGAATCATTAGGATTCGTTTTCAATAGAATCTTCTGCAGTCACAGGTTCCGTCGTTCCCATAGCTTCTCCATTAATGGCTAGGCCTGAACTCTGCAATGGAGCTCCTCAATTCAAGTTCGTTCCCAAGTCAATCTCCTCAGTCTCTATTGACTCGAGGCTCTTTATTATTGGTATTTTTCCTATGAACCGTATTCATCTAATTATGGACGAATCAGTATTGATGCTTTATCACACTGCCTTTTATGAGATGATTCATAATAGACCATACATATTGGAATCATATACCATTGATATTCTCCTTCTCTCTTTCTCTCGTCCTTCCATTTACCCACATCCCTCTATTTTCGCTTCACAATCCATAATCAGATTGATTTTTCCTTTATGGAAAAAAGATTTCAGTTGCTACAACTATATGATTGACACATCATATAGTGACTGGTTCCTTGGATCTCGATAATACGAAGCAATGAGCTGGTTCTAAGTTCTATAGTTATTAGTTAGGGGCCAGTCCTTTTTTTTTGAATCCCAACTCTAAAGAAAAACCAACGAGTCACACACTAAGCATAGCAATTCTACCAAATGATCAATCCAATTTTTATTCAACCCTATAGAATTAGAATTGCTCATTTTTCATTGAAGGGAAAAAGAATAGTTTGTCGTTTTTTGTTCTATCACTGGATAGAATGGCAAGGAAAGGCCCATTATTGCTCGTCTACAAATATCCAAATTTTGATGCCTAATACCCCATAGATAGTTCGAACTGTATGGGAACAATGATCAATTTTAGCTCGAATGGTTTGTAGGGGAACCCTACCTTCTCTGATCCATTCGACACGTGCAATTTCTTTTCCGTCGATACGTCCTGCAATTTGTACTTGAATTCCTTTTGTATCCGCTTGTTCAGCTAATTCAATAGCTTTTTTCATTGCCTTTCGAAAGGAAACTCTATTCTTTAATTGTAGAGCTATATATTCTGCAAGAATATTAGGTTGTCCATAAGGTTTTGCAACTCTTGTGATAGCAATGTTAAGTCTCCGGTTCACAGAATGAAATCCTTTTTGTACATTGATCTGTAATTCTTCGATTCCTCGTGTTCGACCCTCTATTAACAAATTTGGAAATCCAATATAGATTATGACCTGGATCAGATCGATTTTTTTTTGAATCTCTATATGTGCAATTCCTTCGAAACCCGAGGATATTCTCCTATTTTTTTGTACATAATTCTTGATACAATCTCGTATTTTTTCATCTTCCTGGAGACCTATGGAATAATTTTTTGGTTGCGCGAACCAAAGGGATCTATGCTTTTGGTTTTCCCCACCAAGTCGGAAACCAAGGGGATTTATTTTTTTGCCCATATTTTTCTTCTCTCTCTTTCTCTTTTTTTTCTCTCTCTTTCTCCAAATATCTCTCTATTATAGGATCTTTCCATTGATCCTTTGTTTCTAAATATATATCCTGATCCGTTTTCTTTTTAGAGCTATCCCTCACTACAATAATTATATGACAGGTGGGTCTT